GTCGGGAATTCTCAAATAGAACAAGACGCCCTTTTTTTTTATAAAATTTTTAAGATAATTGCTAATTTTTACCCAATTGTTGTACATTTCAATCTACGTTAGGTATTCTACGTTGAAATACGAGTGTCAGTCATTAACTACATATACACATATGGTCATATATGTATTACTATTATGTAATACAAATTAGAATAAAATCACAAAAAAAAAGAAGGAGGACCTAAAATGCGAAATCTAAAAACATACCTTTCCGTGGCACCTGTAGTAAGTACTCTATGGTTTGGTTCTTTAGCAGGTTTATTGATAGAGATCAATCGGTTATTTCCGGATGCGTTAATATTCCCCTTTTTTCATTATAGTAAGTGAGACGTGAAAGGCGTGAATAAAATTCAGAGCTATAATAAAAAATCTTTAACTAATACTTTTTTTATTTTTTTATAATAAAAATATTTTAAATAAATAAAATCGGATTCACCCTAGTTAAACTAAGAACTCAGGGTTTTGCGACCAAAAAAAAATTATTTTATAATAGTGTGATAAATAAAAAGCAATACTTATAATAACAATACAATATCATACAAGAAAATTCAATGAAAAATTAAATATTGTAAAGCAATTATAAGTATAAAGTTAGAAATCTTTATATTACTTATTATTACTATATTGATAGATTGCAAGGAAATCCTTCATAATTGGATTTCACTTTAGCAACGTCTATTTTTTATTTCTTCTTCGCTTCGAAAAATGTAAAAAGAGAACGGTTGAGTCAATCAAAAATCCAAAGGAGGTTCATGGCCAGGGGTAAAGATGCTCGAGTAACGATTATTTTGGAATGTATCTCTTGTGTTCGAAGCCGCGTTAATAAGGAATCACTGGGCATTTCCCGATATATTACTCAAAAAAATCGACATAATACGCCTAGTCGATTGGAATTGAGAAAATTCTGTACCTCTTGTTACAAACATACGATTCACGGGGAGATAAAGAAATAGATCTAATTGACCGCTTGCGCGTCCGCCTTGCTTTCCAAAGAAGACGAAAAATTACATTTTTTTTATACCAATTTTTTTATATTAATATTATTTATAGAAAAAAATATATAACGGATCCTATATTTAGTTAAATATAAAATAAAAAATCCTTTTTTTAATTTGAAATCATTTCTGATTCAATCAAAATGGAATTAGGATTTTCAAGACAAGGACTAGAACCCAATGGCTAAATCCAAGCGGCTCCTTCTTAAATTTAAGCGATCTTTTCGTAGGCGTTTGCCCCCGATACAATCGGGGGATCGAATTGATTATAGAAATATGAGTTTAATTAGTCGATTTATTAGTGAACAAGGAAAGATTTTATCTAGGCGAGTTAATAGATTAACCTTAAAACAACAACGATTAATTACTATTTCTATAAAACAAGCTCGTATTTTATCTTTGTTACCTTTTCTTAATAATGAGAAACAATTTGAAAGAAATGAGTCAACTTCTAGTTCTAGAACTACAGACCTTAGAATTCAAAATAAATAAGCTTGCTCTTCAATTGAATCAAAAAAAACTTCAATCCGACTTCAAATGCGCATTGATATTTTGTTCAAAAATTTGAAAAATAAATCCTTTTTTATTGAACGTGTTTATTTATTGTGACGACTTTATCATAATTTATCATAATCATATGATATCCTATATTTTTTATACTAATTTATACTCTACCTTCTCAAATTCACTCATCAGAGAAACATTACACTGGATTCCTCGCAATCTCTTTATCTTCTTTTAAGATCTCGTTGTAAATCATATAAAGACAATTCCTATTTAATATAGCAATCTGTGCAAGTATTTTACGATTAAGAAGTGAGCGCCCCTTATACAGATTGTGTATTAATCGACTATAACTATAGTATAGTTTATTGGTTCGAATTACTGCATTTATCCGAGTAATCCACAAACGACGAAAATTTCTCTTTTGCCTACCCCTATCTTGATGAGCCGAAACCAAAGCTCTTATTTTCTGTTGAATAATAGTCCGAGAAAGTCTTGAGCGAGCTCCTTTAAAACTTGCCGCAAATAAACGAATTTTGGTTCTACGTCTTCTGGCGGGAAAGCCCCTTTTAATTCTAGTCATTGAATAAATGAAACTTTGGTGAATAACTAATAGATTTCTTTTCTTTCAGTTATTTCCTTTACCTTTCCTAATTTATTAATAACAAAACGGATTCTTCCAGTGTATAAAAAAAAAATTCCAATGTCTTTTGCTACTATAACCTTCCTGACCACAATTTATTTCTAGGATTTTCGCCTAGAAATAAGAAATTGTATTGATACTAGATATCAAAAACATAGTAAATAAAATAGGTATAGTGGTTTCCTTCGTTTTTATGGTTGCTTATTAACGGTGAGGTCCTCTCTATACACCGGAGCCCCCTCCCTCATTTCATCAATCTTATTGTTAACTTGTACAGTTTACACCTTTTGGCTCTACCCATTATTATCCAGTAATAGGTTTTTCACAAAAAGACCTACCTATACAGTAACGGTATTTTTTTTATTATGAGGATTAGCTGAGTAGCTGACCTTGTTAGTCCGTTCTTGCAGGAGTCAAGAATTAAGGGTAAAATCTTTTTGCTTTTTAAATAGTATTTCCCTGCTTAATGAATACCATTTTCTATCAATGGGGAATTCTTTCTCATCTTAAATTATAAGTGTAAATGATTGGATTTGTACCAATGTCAACCATAAATTATTTTGATAGCGCAATAGAAGGAAAGGATATGCTATATATATTTTTTAATATTTTATAGTGACAGGTCTTCTTACATTCTCTCCCATATTTCTCATTACTTATACTTAATTCATTTTTCTTTTTGCGTAGTCTATGATCTGAACGAGTCACACATACACCCTAGTACAAGTTCCTCGTCGTTGAGGACATCCTCCAAGAGCGGGGGATTTGGTGACCTTTTTAATAGGCTGGCGTGTGTTTCTAATAAGTTGTTTAATAGTTGGCATGTTGAATCATATAACAGAATGGGATGGTTTAGATCGATCCTAACCGGATAATTATGAATCCTTTTTTATTGAATCTATTAACTCCAGTAAGAAGGTAAAATATAACATTATATACTTTTACTTTCGTAAAATCTATCTTTTTTTTATTAAACCGCTACAAGATCAACAAGTCCGTGAGTTTGGGCTTCTATTGCTGACATAAAAACATCTCTTTCCATATCTTCGGAAACAACCCATAAGGATTTGCCCGTTCTTTGTACATAAACCTTTGTGAGGGTTTCGCGCAGCATCAGTAGTTCTTCTGCTTCCAAGATAAAATCCCCCGTCGATGCCTGATAAAAAGAACTAGAAGGTTGATGGATCATTACCCTGATGAAAAAACATAATAAATTCTTATTCTAGCGTGAAAGAATAATATTAATCTACTCAAACTATATAAAAAAGATAAATTTGAAGAACCGTACGAGCTTCTTTTCCATATTGCATACGGCTCCATAATGGATTAACTTTATTTACCTTAAATTGAATATATATAAAATTATATTGGTTATCATATTCACATAGGTAAATGATCCACTAACCACCCTTCTTTTTGGAGTAATTCAAAAAATACTATGATGGTTCCGTTGCTTTATATATTCATTTCCTCCATGATTTAGCAATCCCAAAGTTTCTTTTTTTTTGTATTCTTTCAGAATAATATATTGTTAAGAGTTTTTTGGTGTGAAAACAAAAAAGTTTGTGACGCTCAAAAGTGTCTCCTACTATAGCAGATAAAATAGGAAATGCCCTTTATCTCATACTACTCTTTCGATACATAAGTTAACTATTTTGAAAAAAAAAACTAATAATAATTTAATATCGAATTCAAAGTGCCATGCTATTATTACTTAATAGTCCTATTTCATATATCGCGAAGGCATAGTCTTGTTTTCTTTTTTTTATCGCAAATAAAAAACTCAGTGGCGCTAAGCGTGCGGGAATGCTAGACGTTTGGTAATTTCTCCTCCGACCAGAATAAAGGATCCCATTGAGGCGGCTAATCCTATGCATATTGTTTGTACGTCTGGTTGCACAAATTGCATAGTATCATAAATACCTAATCCAGGTATTACCCATCCACCAGGAGAGTTTATAAACAAATACAGATCTTTGGTATCATCCTCTATACTGAGATATACCATAAGACCAATAAGTTGATTTGAGATCTCGGTATCCACCTCTTGTCCTAAAAAAAGAAATCTTTCTCGATAAAGTCGGTTGAGTGGGCTAAAATTGTATTCCCTCGGAACCGTACATGCATCTTTTAATGCATACGGTTCGATACACCTCGCGAAAAAAAAGAATCAATGTATCAATGTGTAGATTCTAGTTTTTTTATAAATAAAAATTCACTAAACTTTTCGTACTAACTTTTTATTGATGTATTCTTTACACTTTACATCAGAATTTAATCCAAATTACAATGTAATTTTCTTGTTCCTGAATGGCCCTCTTGAATTCTTTTAGGTTTATGCTCTACTCCGAGTAAAGATCTAACCGGTTTTGATTTGTCTATATAGGCCAAATACCTAACTACTACTTCTTTTTGCTACGATTTTTTTTAATTAAAAATTTTTTCATGTCTCTCCCCAAATATAATATTCAATGCATTCATCATATTACTCAATTTATTAACAGTTTGAGATCACTTGTGTTTTTATATTAAAAAAAACATATTTTATTAACTAGAAATCATAGATATATTATATATTAACAATAGGTTTTTTCTAAACGGAGCCTGCTGAATATTTACTTTTATTGTTCGAACCAAAACAACCATAAATAAGTATAATTGCTAATATTAATCTGTATAGCCCCTAATAAATAGAATTTTTGCTACTTTTACTTTTCATTTCACGCTCCAAATTTTTGATGATTGAATCAATCTTTCTTGGGCGAAAGAGAGGATATCTCTATCGGGTAAGAGAACGGGGAAATTCCATATAACCAAATAGATCTGACAAGTCGCACTATACGTCAACCCACGATGCATCTTCTTCTCCAGGACTTCGAAAAGGTACTTTTGGAACACCAATAGGCATTAAACGAAATAAAAATGAAGTACTATATTTCACTTTGATGTGAAAGCGTAAAAATGGATTTATTGTCTTACGAATATTTTATTCCATAGATTAAAAAAATAAAAAGTTCATAAATAAAGTAAGACAGAATGAATAAAATAAATTTTTTACAAAACGGTATTTTCCGTGGGATGATGAACAAATATAGATGCAGTTAATCCTATAAAAAACTATCACCGGCCCACCATTGCGTATTTGTACTTATCGGGTGTAGAATAAATCTGCTTCTTTTTCTTCTTAGGAACAAAAGAATTCTTTCTAAAATAATATAAAAAATTTGAATCCTTTCCTCAAGATAATCCACTAAAAACTTAAAGTAAGGTCCATAGTATAGTTTTTTTACAGTGCAATAAAGTTACATTGCGGCTATTTTTAATTGAAAAAAGGGAGTATTTTTATGGGTTTGCCTTGGTATCGTGTTCATACGGTTGTATTGAATGATCCCGGCCGTTTAATTTCTGTCCATATAATGCATACTGCTCTGGTTGCTGGTTGGGCCGGGTCCATGGCTCTATACGAATTAGCGGTTTTTGATCCTTCTGACCCTGTTCTTGATCCAATGTGGAGACAGGGTATGTTCGTTATACCCTTTATGACTCGTTTAGGAATAACCAATTCCTGGGGTGGTTGGAATATCACAGGGGGGACCCTAACAAATCCGGGTATTTGGAGTTACGAAGGTGTGGCTGGTGCGCATATTGTGTTTTCTGGCTTGTGCTTTTTAGCAGCTATTTGGCATTGGGTGTATTGGGATCTAGAAATATTTTCTGATGAACGGACAGGGAAACCCTCTTTGGATTTGCCCAAGATCTTTGGAATTCATTTATTTCTCTCAGGGGTGGCTTGCTTTGGTTTTGGCGCATTTCATGTAACAGGATTGTATGGTCCCGGAATATGGGTATCCGATCCTTATGGACTAACGGGGAGGGTACAAGCTGTAAATCCAGCGTGGGGTGTGGAAGGTTTTGATCCTTTTGTTCCGGGAGGAATTGCTTCTCATCATATTGCAGCAGGAACTTTGGGCATATTAGCGGGTCTATTCCATCTTAGTGTCCGCCCGCCCCAACGTCTATACAAAGGATTACGTATGGGAAATATTGAAACCGTCCTTTCCAGTAGTATCGCTGCTGTCTTTTTTGCAGCTTTTGTAGTTGCAGGAACTATGTGGTATGGCTCCGCAACTACCCCGATTGAATTATTTGGTCCCACTCGTTATCAATGGGATCAAGGCTATTTCCAACAAGAAATATATCGAAGAGTTAGTGCAGGGTTAGCTGAAAAGCAAAGTTTATCTGAAGCTTGGTCTAAAATTCCCGAAAAATTGGTTTTTTATGATTACATCGGCAATAATCCTGCAAAAGGGGGATTATTCAGAGCGGGTTCAATGGATAGCGGGGATGGAATAGCTGTTGGTTGGTTAGGACACCCTATCTTTAAGGATAAAGAAGGTCGTGAACTTTTTGTACGTCGTATGCCTACTTTTTTTGAAACATTTCCGGTTGTTTTGGTAGATGGAGACGGAATTGTTAGAGCCGATGTTCCTTTTAGAAGGGCAGAATCTAAATATAGTGTCGAACAAGTAGGTGTAACGGTTGAGTTCTATGGTGGTGAACTCAATGGAGTCAGTTATGGTGATCCTGCTACTGTGAAAAAATATGCTAGACGTGCTCAATTAGGGGAAATTTTTGAATTAGATCGTGCTACTTTGAAATCCGACGGTGTTTTTCGTAGCAGTCCGAGGGGTTGGTTTACTTTTGGACATGCTTCTTTTGCTCTGCTCTTCTTCTTCGGACACATTTGGCATGGCGCTCGAACCTTGTTCAGGGATGTTTTTGCTGGTATTGACCCGGATTTGGATGCTCAAGTGGAATTTGGAGCATTCCAAAAACTTGGAGACCCTACTACAAGAAGACAAGCAGTCTGATACAATAGATATATATTTTTTGTATTTAGTTTTTTGATATAGGCTACCAAAAAAGCTTGCTTTTAATCTTTGACTCTTGTATTGCTCTTTCTTTATCCGGAAGACGATCTCAAATAAACAGGTATGGAAGCTATAATTGTAAATTACGCTCGAATCTATGGAAGCTTTGGTTTATACATTCCTCTTAGTCTCAACTCTAGGAATAATTTTTTTCGCTATCTTTTTTCGAGAACCGCCTAAAGTTCCAACTAAAAAAACAAAATGATTTTTCTGTATCTCAATTGAAAGTAATGAACCTTCCAAAATTGGAAGGCTCATTACTTCAACTAGTCTCCGTGTTCCTCGAATGGATCTCTTAGTTGTTGGGAGGGTTGCCCAAAAGCAGTATATAAGGCATACCCAGTAAAACTTACAAGTAAACCAGATAGAAAGATGGCAACTAATGTAGCTGTTTCCATTTTTATATAATTTCAAGACCACAATGGTCTATGCTAAGATCATTTATTTACAACCGAATGGTATACAAAGTCAACAGATCTCAATGAATATAAAATAGGATTTATGGCTACACAAACCGTTGAGGGTAGTTCTAGATCTGGTTCAAGACGAACTAGTGTCGGGGCTTTATTGAAACCGTTGAATTCAGAATATGGTAAAGTAGCTCCTGGGTGGGGAACTACTCCGTTAATGGGTATTGCAATGGCTTTATTTGCCATATTCTTGTCTATTATTTTGGAGATTTATAATTCTTCTATTTTACTGGATGGAATTTCAATGAATTAGATTCTATTAAGTTAACTTGCTGTTCAAGCTAAGGCGGGCCCCTTATTTTTATCCCATTCTATATTTAATTAGGCAGTTCGACCGTGAAATTTCTTTGTTTCTGTATTTCCGGAATATGAGTGTGTGACTTGTTAGAATGGATCCTATAGATAGTACAGAGGTAGGTCTGTGATCTTGATACCGATGGTTTTATTTCGTCAGATATTCTCATTATATGCTCGTATCTGAAGCACGGAATATATATAATATTACAAAGTATTTATAACTATGATTCATACTTAATATTCAGACTTCGTGGCCGGCTTTACACATCTTTTTTAAACTCTTGTTTATACTTATTTTGATAAAAATCCAAAGATACCTTTGAATTTTTAGTCATTATCTCTATTCATTGAATAAATGAGGATCCAATGGTTCTTACTCACGGAATTTGCGGGCTTAGTTTGACAGGATTTTATTGACTCATCGTGGTTCTAATATGAACCTGAGGTTGTAATTCATTCATAGGTCTTAACAAGAAAATTCCTATCAATAATAAAGAAAACCGTCCTAAAGTCTCATTACACACAAAAAAAATATAAATAGGAAATTATAGAAGATTCAAGAGGCCTTAACATATAAATGAAGGAGCCGACTTGATATGTTGGCATTATAACCACAATAAAGAACTTTCGGGTTTTTTTTCGTTAGAAAAGAGTGAATTGTACAATTAGGCAGTTTCAAACACGTATCCGATAGAATTCTATATTTTGGTCTTTTTGTTTGAGCCGTACGAGATGAAATTCTCATATACGGTTCTCAGAGGGGAGTACCTTGGTTTACCTATCTCAATAAAATCTATGATTGGTTCGAAGAACGTCTTGAGATTCAGGCAATTGCTGATGATATAACTAGTAAATATGTTCCTCCTCATGTCAACATATTCTATTGTCTAGGAGGAATTACGCTTACTTGTTTTTTAGTACAAGTAGCCACAGGGTTTGCTATGACTTTTTATTATCGTCCGACAGTTACCGATGCTTTTGCTTCTGTTCAATATATAATGACTGAAGCTAACTTTGGTTGGTTAATCCGATCTGTTCATCGATGGTCAGCAAGTATGATGGTACTCATGATGATCCTACACGTATTTCGTGTGTATCTTACGGGGGGCTTTAAAAAACCTCGTGAATTGACTTGGGTTACCGGTGTGGTTTTGGCTGTATTGACCGCATCTTTTGGTGTAACTGGTTATTCCTTACCGTGGGATCAAATAGGTTATTGGGCTGTAAAAATTGTAACAGGTGTGCCAGAAGCTATTCCTGTAATCGGGTCGCCCGTGGTAGAGTTATTGCGCGGAAGTGCTAGTGTGGGACAATCCACTTTGACTCGTTTTTATAGTTTACACACTTTTGTATTACCTCTTCTTACTGCCGTATTTATGTTAATGCATTTCCTAATGATACGGAAGCAAGGTATTTCTGGCCCTTTATAGAGAGTCTCTCATAGCTAGCTATTTGTAATCAATCATTCATTACTTCGGGAAGAAACAAAAGTATTTTATTGCTACAAATATGGATTATTGATAAGAATAAGACATGTATTTGGATATTTCTCTTCAGCTATACAAAAATAGATAAGTTTATTATTTATTTTTTTTATTCGACTATACAAAAATAGATAAGTTTATTATTTATTTTTTTTATTCGACACTCATAGTTGAAGTGAATTTTTGTAAGATTAAATGGATTATGGGAGTGTGCGACTTGAACTATTGATCGGGCTGTGCAGAATATATATTTTTATCTGCCACATTTTAATTCCCAACCAAAAATGTGTCTTTGTTCCAACCAGCGTGAAAGCCCCATACAGAAGTATAGGCTGGTTCGTTTGAAGAGAATCTTATTTTTCTATGATCAAACTTAATCATGTCATGTATGAACAGGCTCCGTAAGATCCAGTACAAAGAATAAGTGATGTGGCATAATTTTTTTTATGTTTTATTTATATATATTTCACTTATTTAATAGTATATAAATGGATTCATTTCCTTTGCATTGACTTGATTTATTATACTATCGGAGTGAAACAAGGGATCTAAAGAAAAACAGAGGCTAAATTCTATTAGTAAGAAGGAAATCCTTTGTATAACAAAAAAGTTCGCTTTTTTTGGGGAAAAAGCAGAA